TTGTTATACAAAGGATTTCCTTCTTACTAATAGAATTTAGCCTCTGTTTTTCTTTAGATCCCTTGTTTCACTCCGATAGTATAATAAATCAAGTCAATGCAAAGGAAATGAATCCATTTATATACTATTAAGTAAGTGAAATATATAAAAATAAAACATAAGAACAATTATGCCACATCACTTATTCTTTGTACTGGATCTTACGGAGCCTGTTCATACATGACATGATTAAGTTTGATCATAGAAAAAGAAGATTCTCTTCAAACGAACCAGCCTATACTTCTGTATGGGGCTTTCACGCTGGTTGGAACAAAGACACATTTTTGGTTGGGAATTCAAATGTGGCAGATAAAAATATATATTCTGCACAGCCCGATCAATAGTTCAAGTCACACACTCCCATAATCCATTTAATCTTACAAAAATTCACTTCAACTATGAGTGTCGAATAAAAAAAATAAATAATAAACTAAATAATAAACTTATCTATTTTTGTAGAGCTGAAGAGAAATATCCAAATACATGTCTTATTCTTATCAATAATCCATATTTGTAGCAATAAAATACTTTTGTTTCTTCCCGAAGTAATGAAAGATTGATTACAAATAGCTAGCTAGCTATGAGAGACTATCTATAAAGGGCCAGAAATACCTTGCTTCCGTATCATTAGGAAATGCATTAACATAAATACGGCAGTAAGAAGAGGTAATACAAAAGTGTGTAAACTATAAAAACGAGTCAAAGTGGATTGTCCCACACTAGCACTTCCGCGCAATAACTCTACCACGGGCGACCCGATTACAGGAATAGCTTCTGGCACACCTGTTACAATTTTTACAGCCCAATAACCAATTTGGTCCCACGGTAAGGAATAACCAGTTACACCAAAAGATGCGGTCAATACAGCCAAAACCACACCGGTAACCCAAGTCAATTCACGAGGTTTTTTAAAGCCCCCCGTGAGATACACACGAAATACGTGTAGGATCATCATGAGTACCATCATACTTGCTGACCATCGATGAACGGATCGAATTAACCAACCAAAGTTAGCTTCAGTCATTATATATTGAACAGAAGCAAAAGCATCCGTAACTGTCGGACGATAATAAAAAGTCATAGCAAACCCTGTAGCTACTTGTACTAAAAAACAAGTAAGCGTAATTCCTCCTAGACAATAAAATATGTTGACATGAGGAGGAACATATTTACTAGTTATATCATCAGCAATTGCCTGAATCTCAAGACGTTCTTCGAACCAATCATAGATTTTATTGAGATAGGTAAACCAAGGTACTCCCCTCTGAGAACCGTATATGAGAATTTCATCTCGTACGGCTCGAACATAAAGACCAAAATAGAAAATTCTATCGGATACGTGTTTGAAACTGCCTAATTGTACAATTAACTCTTTTCTGACGATACGAACGAAAAAAAACCCGAAAGTTATTTATTGTGGTTATAATGCAAACATATCAAGTCGGCTCCTTCATTTATATGTTGAGGCCTCTTGAATCTTCTATAATTTCCTATTTTTATTTTTTTTGTGTGTAATGAGACTTTAGGACGGTTTTCTTTATTATTGATAGGAATTTTCTTGTTAAGACCTATGAATTAATTACAACCTCAAGTTCATATTAGAACCACGATGAGTCAATAAAACCCTGTCAAACTAAGCCCGCAAATTCCGTGAGTAAGAACCATTGGATCATCATTTATTTAATGAATAGAGATAATGACTAAAAATCCAAAGGTATCTTTGGATTTTGATCAAAATAACCATAAACAAGAGTTTAAAAAAGATGTGTAAAGCCGGCCACGAAGTCTGAATATTAAGTATGAATCATAGTTCTAAATACTTTGTAATATTATATATATTCCGTGCTTCAGATACGAGCATATAATGAGAATATCCGACGAAATAAAACCATCTGTATCAAGATCACAGACCTACCTCTGTACTATCTATAGGATCCATTCTAACAAGTCACACACTCATATTCCGGAAATACAGAAACAAATAAATTTCACGGTCGAACTGCCAAATTAAATATAGAATGGGATAAAAATAAGGGGTCCGCCTTAGCTTGAACAACTAGTTAACTTAATATAATCTAATTCATTGAAATTCCATCCAGTAAAATAGAAGAATTATAAATCTCCAAAATAATAGACAAGAATATGGCAAATAAAGCCATTGCAATACCCATTAACGGAGTAGTTCCCCACCCAGGAGCTACTTTACCATATTCTGAATTCAACGGTTTCAATAAAGCCCCGACACTAGTTCGTCTTGAACCAGATCTAGAACTACCCTCAACGGTTTGTGTAGCCATAAATCCTATTTTATATTCATTGAGATCTGTTGACTTTGTATACCATTCGGTTGTAAATAAATGATCTTAGCATAGACCATTGTGGTCTTGAAATTATATAAAAATGGAAACAGCTACATTAGTTGCCATCTTTCTATCTGGTTTACTTGTAAGTTTTACTGGGTACGCCTTATATACTGCTTTTGGGCAACCCTCCCAACAACTAAGAGATCCATTCGAGGAACACGGAGACTAGTTGAAGTAATGAGCCTTCCAAATTTTGGAAGGTTCATTACTTTCAATTGAGATACAGAAAAATCATTTTGTTTTTTTAGTTGGAACTTTAGGCGGTTCTCGAAAAAAGATAGCGAAAAAAATTATTCCTAGAGTTGAGACTAAGAGGAATGTATAAACCAAAGCTTCCATAGATTCGAGCGTAATTTACAATTATAGCTTCCATACCTGTTTATTTGAGATCGTCTTCCGGATAAAGAAAGAGCAAGACAAGAGTCAAACTTTTTTGGTAGCCTATATCAAAATCAAAAAACTAAATACAAAAAATATATATCTATTGTATCAGACTGCTTGTCTTCTTGTAGTGGGGTCTCCAAGTTTTTGGAATGCTCCAAATTCCACTTGAGCATCCAAATCGGGGTCAATACCAGCAAAAACATCCCTGAACAAGGTTCGAGCGCCATGCCAAATGTGTCCGAAGAAGAAGAGCAGAGCAAAAGAAGCATGTCCAAAAGTAAACCAACCCCTCGGACTGCTACGAAAAACACCGTCGGATTTCAAAGTAGCACGATCTAATTCAAAAATTTCCCCCAATTGAGCACGTCTAGCATATTTTTTCACAGTAGCAGGATCACCATAACTGACTCCATTGAGTTCACCACCATAGAACTCAACCGTTACACCTACTTGTTCGACACTATATTTAGATTCTGCCCTTCTAAAAGGAACATCAGCTCTAACAATTCCGTCTCCATCTACCAAAACAACCGGAAATGTTTCAAAAAAAGTAGGCATACGACGTACAAAAAGTTCACGACCTTCTTTATCCTTAAAGATAGGGTGTCCTAACCAACCAACAGCTATTCCATCCCCGCTATCCATTGAACCCGCTCTGAATAATCCCCCTTTTGCAGGATTATTGCCGATGTAATCATAAAAAACCAATTTTTCGGGAATTTTAGACCAAGCTTCAGATAAACTTTGCTTTTCAGCTAACCCTGCACTAACTCTTCGATATATTTCTTGTTGGAAATAGCCTTGATCCCATTGATAACGAGTGGGACCAAATAATTCAATCGGGGTAGTTGCGGAGCCATACCACATAGTTCCTGCAACTACAAAAGCTGCAAAAAAAACAGCAGCGATACTACTGGAAAGGACGGTTTCAATATTTCCCATACGTAATCCTTTGTATAGACGTTGGGGCGGGCGGACACTAAGATGGAATAGACCCGCTAATATGCCCAAAGTTCCTGCTGCAATATGATGAGAAGCAATTCCTCCCGGAACAAAAGGATCAAAACCTTCCACACCCCACGCTGGATTTACAGCTTGTACCCTCCCCGTTAGTCCATAAGGATCGGATACCCATATTCCGGGACCATACAATCCTGTTACATGAAATGCGCCAAAACCAAAGCAAGCCACCCCTGAGAGAAATAAATGAATTCCAAAGATCTTGGGCAAATCCAAAGAGGGTTTCCCTGTCCGTTCATCACAAAATATTTCTAGATCCCAATACACCCAATGCCAAATAGCTGCTAAAAAGCACAAGCCAGAAAACACAATATGCGCACCAGCCACACCTTCGTAACTCCAAATACCCGGATTTGTTAGAGTCCCCCCTGTGATATTCCAACCACCCCAGGAATTTGTTATTCCTAAACGAGTCATAAAGGGTATAACGAACATACCCTGTCTCCACATTGGATCAAGAACAGGGTCAGAAGGATCAAAAACCGCTAATTCGTATAGAGCCATGGACCCGGCCCAACCAGCAACCAGAGCAGTATGCATTATATGGACAGAAATTAAACGGCCGGGATCATTCAATACAACCGTATGAACACGATACCAAGGCAAACCCATAAAAATACTCCCTTTTTTCAATTAAAAATAGCCGCTATGTAACTTTATTGCACTGTAAAAAAACTATACTATGGACCTTACTTTAAGTTTTTAGTGGATTATCTTGAGGAAAGGATTCAAACTTGTTCTATTCTTTTCTTTTAGTAAGAATATCTATTAAAAACAAAAAAATAATAATTCTTTTGTTCCTAGGAAGAAAAAGAAGCAGATTTATTCTACACCCGATAAGTACAAATACGCAATGGTGGGCCGGTGATAGTTTTTTATACGATTAACTGCATCTATATTTGTTCATCATCCCACGGAAAATACCTATTTGTAAAAAATTTATTTTATTCATTCTGTCTTACTTTATTTATGAACTTATTATTTTTTTAATCTCTGGATAAAATATTCGTAAGACAATAAATACATTTTTACGCTTTCACATCAAAGTGAAATATAGTACTTCATTTTTATTTCGTTTAATGCCTATTGGTGTTCCAAAAGTACCTTTTCGAAGTCCTGGAGAAGAAGATGCATCGTGGGTTGACGTATAGTGCGACTTGTCAGATCTATTTGGTTATATGGTATTTCCCCGTTCTCTTACCCGATTGAGATATCCTCTCTTTCGCCCAAGAAAGATTGATTCAATCATAAAAAATTTGGAGCGTGAAATGAAAAGTAAAAGTATAAAAAATTCTATTTATTAGGGGCTATACAGATTAATATTAGCAATTAGACTTATTTATGGTTGTTTTGGTTCGAACAATAAAAGGAAATATTCCGCAGGCTCCGTTTAGAAAAACCCTATTGTTAATATATAATATATCTATGATTTCTAGTTAATATAAAATTTTATTATATTTATAATATAAAAACACAAGTGATCTCAAACTGTTAATAAATTGAGTAATATGATGAATGCATTGAATATTAGATTTGGGGAGAGACATTAAAAAATTTTTAATTAAAAAAAATGGTAGCAAAAAGAAGTAGTAATTAGGTATTTGGCCTATATAGACAAATCAAAACCGGTTAGATCTTTACTCGGAGTAGAGCATAAACCTAAAAGAATTCAAGAGTGCCATTCAGGAACAAGAAAATTACATTGTAATTTGGATTAAATTCTGATGTAAAGTGTAAAGAATACATCAATAAGAAGTTAGTACGAAAAGTTTATTTAATTTTTATTTATAAAAAAACTAGAATCTACACATTGATACATTGATTCTTTTTTTTCTCGAGGTGTATTGAACCGTATGCATTAAAAGATGCATGTACGGTTCCGAGGGAATACAATTTTAGCCCACTCAACCGACTTTATCGAGAAAGATTTCTTTTTTTAGGACAAGATGTGGATACCGAGATATCAAATCAACTTATTGGTCTTATGGTATATCTCAGTATAGAGGATGATACCAAAGATCTGTATTTGTTTATAAACTCTCCTGGTGGATGGGTAATACCTGGATTAGGTATTTATGATACTATGCAATTTGTGCAACCAGACGTACAAACAATATGCATAGGATTAGCCGCCTCAATGGGATCCTTTATTCTGGTCGGAGGAGAAATTACCAAACGTCTAGCATTCCCGCACGCTTAGCGCCACTGAGTTTTTTATTTGAGATAAAAAAAATAAAACAAGACTATGCCTTCGCGATATATCAAATAGGACTCTTAAGTAATAATAGCACGGCACTTTGAATTCGATATTAAATTATTATTAGTTTTTTTTTTCAAAATAGTTAACTTATGTATCGAAAGAGTAGTATGAGATAAAGGGCATTTCCTATTTTATCTGATATAGTAGGAGACACTTTTGAGCGTCACAAACTTTTTTGTTTTCACACCAAAAAGCTCTTAACAATATATTCTTCTGAAAGAATACAAAAAAAGAAACTTTGGGATTGCTAAATCATGCAGGAAATTAATATATAAAGCAACGGAACCATCGTAGTATTTTTTTAATTACTCCAAAAAGAAGGGTGGTTAGTGGATCATTTACCTATGTTAATATGATAACCAATATAATTTTATATTTCTTCAATTTAAGGTAAATAAAGTTAATCCATTATGGAGCCGTATGCAATATGGAAAAGATGCTCGTACGGTTCTTCAAATCTATCTTTTTTATATAGTTTGAGTAGATTAATAATATTCTTTCACGCTAGAATAATAATTTATGATGTTATTTCATCAGGGTAATGATCCATCAACCTTCTAGTTCTTTTTATCAGGCATCGACGGGAGATTTTATCTTGGAAGCAGAAGAACTACTGACGCTGCGCGAAACCCTCACAAAGGTTTATGTACAAAGAACGGGCAAATCCTTATGGGTTGTTTCCGAAGATATGGAAAGAGATGTTTTTATGTCAGCAATAGAAGCCCAAACTCACGGACTTGTTGATCTTGTAGCGGTTTAATAAAAATAAGATAGATTTTACGAAAGTATAAGTATATAATGTGATATTTTACCTTCTTACTGGAGTTAATAGATTCAATAAAACAGGATTCCTAATTATCCGGTTAGGATCGATCTAAACCATCCCATTCTGTTATATGATTCAACATGCCAACGATTAAACAACTTATTAGAAACACACGCCAGCCAATTAAAAAGGTCACCAAATCCCCCGCTCTTGGAGGATGTCCTCAGCGACGAGGAACATGTACTAGGGTGTATGTGTGACTCGTTCAGATCATGTACTACGCAAAAATAAAAATTAATTAAGTATAAGTAATGAGAAATAATGATATGGGAGAGAATGTAAAAAGACCCGTCACTATACTAAAAAGTAAAATATTAAAAAAAATCTAGCATATCCTTTCCTTCTATTGCGCTATCAAAATAATTTATGGTTGACATTGGTACAAATCCAATCATTTACACTTATAATTTAAGATGAAAAAGAATTCCCTATTGATAAAAAATGGTATTCATTAAGCAGGGAAATACTATTTAAAAAGCAAAAAGATTATACCCTTAATTCTTGACTCCTGCAAGAACGGACTAACAAGGTCAGCTACTCAGCGAATCCTCATAATAAAAAAAAATACCGTTACTGTATAGGTGGGTCTTTTTGTGAAAAACCTGTTACTGGATAATAATGGGTAGAGCCAAAAGGTGTAAACTGTACAAGTTAACAATAAGATTGATGAAATGAGGGAGGGGGCTCCGGTGTATAGAGAGGACCTCACCGTTAATAAGCAACCATAAAAACGAAGGAAACCACTATACCCATTTTATTTACTATGTTTTTGATATCTAGTATCAATACAATTTATTATTTCTAGGCGAAAAGCCTAGAAATAAATCGTGGTCAGGAAGGTTATAGTAGCAAAAGACATTGGAATTTTTTTTTATACACTGGAAGAATCCGTTTTGTTATTAATAAATTAGGAAAGGTAAAGGAAATAACTGAAAGAAAAGAAATCTTTTAGTTATTCACCAAAGTTTCATTTATTCAATGACTAGAATTAAACGGGGCTATATTGCCCGAAGACGTAGAACCAAAATTCGTTTATTTGCGGCAAGTTTTCAAGGAGCTCGCTCAAGACTTTCTCGGACTATTATTCAACAGAAAATAAGAGCCTTGGTTTCGGCTCATCAAGATAGGGGTAGGCAAAAGAGAAATTTTCGTCGTTTGTGGATTACTCGGATAAATGCAGTAATTCGAACCAATAAACTATACTATAGTTATAGTCGATTAATACACAATCTATATAAGGGGCGCTTGCTTCTTAATCGTAAAATACTTGCACAGATTGCTATATTAAATAGGAATTGTCTTTATATGATTTACAACGAGATCTTAAAAGAAAATCAAGAGATTGCGAGGAATCCAGTGTAATGTTTCTCCAATGAGTGAATTTGAGAAGGTAGAGTATAAATTAGTATAAAAAATATAGGATATCATATTATTATGATAAATTATGATAAAGTCGTCACAATAAATAAACACGTTCAATAAAAAAGTATTTATTTTTAAAATTTTTGAACAAAATATCAATGCGCATTTGAAGTCGGATTGAAGTTTTTTTTGATTCAATTGAAGAGCAAGCTTATTTATTTTGAATTCTAAGGTCTGTAGTTCTAGAACTAGAAGTTGACTCATTTCTTTCAAATTGTTTCTCATTATTAAGAAAAGGTAACAAAGATAAAATACGAGCTTGTTTTATAGCAATAGTAATTAATCGTTGTTGTTTTAAGGTTAATCTATTCACTCGCCTAGATAATATCTTTCCTTGTTCACTAATAAATCGACTAATTAAACTCATATTTCTATAATCAATTCGATCCCCCGATTGTATCGGGGGCAAACGCCTACGAAAAGATCGCTTAAATTTAAGAATAAGAAGGAGCCGCTTGGATTTAGCCATTGGGTTCAAGTCCTTGTCTTGAAAATCTTAATTATATTTTGATTGAATCAGAAATGATTTCAAATTAAAAAAAGGATTTTTTATTTTATATTTAACTAAATATAGGATCCGTTATATATTTTTTTATATTATTATTATTTATAAAAAAATAAAAAAATTGGTATAAAAAATATGTAGTTTTTCGTCTTCTTTGGAAAGCAAGGCGGACGCGCAAGCGGTCGATTAGATCTATTTCTTTATCTCCCCGTGAATCGTATGTTTGTAACAAGAGGTACAGAATTTTCTCAATTCCAATCGACTAGGCGTATTATGTCGATTTTTTTGAGTAATATATCGGGAAATGCCCAGTGATTCCTTATTAACGCGGCTTCGAACACAAGAGATACATTCCAAAATAATCGTTACTCGAGCATCTTTACCCCTGGCCATGAACCTCCTTTGGATTTTTGATTGACTCAACCGTTCTCTTTTTCCATTTTCCGAAGCGAAGAATAAAGAAAAAAAAGCCGTTGCTAAAGTGAAATCCAATTATGAAGGATTTACTTGCAATCTATCAATATAGTAATAATAAGTAATATAATGATTTCTAACTTTATACTTCTAATTGCTGTATAATTTTTAATTTTTCATTGAATTCTCTTGTATGATATTGTATTGTTATTATAAGTATTGCTTTTTATTTCTCACACTATTATAAAATAATTTTTTTTTGTCTCGAAACCCTGAGTTCGTAGTTTGACTAGGATGAATCCGCTTTTATTTATTTAAATTTTTTTTATTATAAAAAAAATTTAAAAAAAAGTATTAGTCAAAGATTTTTTATTATAACTCTGATTTTATTCACCCCTTTCACGTCTCACTTACTAGAATGAAAAAAGGGGAATATTAACGCATCCGGAAATAACCGATTGATCTCTATCAATAAACCCGCTAAAGAACCAAACCATAGAGTACTTACTACAGGTGCCACGGAAAGGTATGTTTTTAGATTTCGCATTTTAGGTCCTCCTTCTTTTTTTTTGTGATTTTATTATAATTTGTAATACATAATAGTAATACATATATGACCATATGTGTATATGTAGTTAATGACTGACACTCGTATTTCAACGTATAATACCTAACGTAGATTTAAATGTACAACAATTCGGTAAAAATTAGCAATTATCTTAAAAATTTTATAAAAAAAATGGGCGTCCTGTTCTATTTGAGAATTC